GCTAGTGTAGCTTAACGCAAAGCATAGCACTGAAAATGCTAAGATAAAATTTAAAACTTTTCACAAGCACTGAAGGTTTGGTCCTGGCCTCAGTATTAATTTTAACCAAACTTACACATGCGAGTTTCAGCATTCCAGTGAGAACGCCCTAATCATACTCTTATTTGTTTAGGAGCTGGTATCAGGCATATACAGTGTGTATAACCCATGACACCTCGCTTGACCACACCCCCAAGGGAATTCAGCAGTGATAGACATTGAACAATAAGCGCAAGCTTGAATCAGTTAAAGTTAAAAGAGTTGGTTAATCTCGTGCCAGCCACCGCGGTTATACGAGTAACTCATATTAATACTTCACGGCGTAAAGGGTGATTAAAAGTTTCTAAAAGTACTAAAGTTATAACCTTATAAAGCTGTCATACGCACCTATAAAGGGACAATTCACTGACGAAAGTAACTTTAACAACTCAGAGCTTTTGACCTCACGACAGTTAAGACACAAACTAGGATTAGATACCCTACTATGCCTAACCATAAACAGACCTTTACCACCACTTACTTTGTTTAAGTCCGCCTGAGTACTACAAGCGCTAGCTTAAAACCCAAAGGACTTGGCGGTGCCCCAGACCCCCCTAGAGGAGCCTGTTCTATAACCGATAATCCGCGTTAAACCTTACCACTTCTTGCTTTTACCGCCTATATACCGCCGTCGTCAGCTCACCCCATGAGGGTACAAAAGTAAGCACAAGGGGCTTCCCCCAAAACGTCAGGTCGAGGTGTAGCGAATGAAGTGGAAAGAAATGGGCTACATTTTCTCTAAAGAAAACACGGACAGTAAAATGAAAAACTACTTATAAGGTGGATTTAGCAGTAAGAAGAACTTAGGATATTTTTCTGAAACCGGCTCTGAGGCGCGCACACACCGCCCGTCACTCTCCTCAACTTACATCACTCCATTTCATAAAAAACCTTTTTACCTCAAGAGGAGGCAAGTCGTAACATGGTAAGTGTACTGGAAAGTGCACTTGGAATATCAAAATATAGCTAAATTAGTAAAGCACCTCCCTTACACCGAGGAAATACCCGTGCAACTCGAGTTATATTGAACCTTAAAACTAGCCTAACCACCAACTAATTAGCTTCAATATTACTAATTAACTGTATTAATATTTTATACTTAAAACATTTCCATAATCCTAGTATAGGCGATAGAACAGAAATACTTAGCGCCATAGAGAGAGTACCGCAAGGGAAAGCTGAAAAAGAACTGAAACAAATCATTAAAGTAATAAAAAGCAAAGATTCACCCTTGTACCTTTTGCATCATGATTTAGTGAGAACAAGTGGGCAAAAAGATCTTAAGTCCACCTTCCCGAAACTAGACGAGCTACTCCGGAGCAGCATACTAGAGCCAACCCATCTCTGTAGCAAAAGAGTGGGAAGACTCCTGAGTAGAGGTGAAAAGCCTACCGAGCCTAGTGATAGCTGGTTACCCAAAAAAAGAACTTAAGTCCTGCAATAATCCTTCACTCCGTCAACTAAGACCACCTATTTAAGACACCTGTAAGAATTATTAGTTATTCAAAAGAGGTACAACTCTCTTGAATTAAGAAACAACTTTACTAGGCGGGTAATGATCATATTGTTAAAGGACCCAGCCCCAGTAGGCCTAAAAGCAGCCATCTGATCAGCAAGCGTCATAGCTCCAGCCCCAACCCAACCAATAATTCCGATATATTTCTCCAAACCCCCTAACCAATATTGGGTTTTTTTATCTCTCTGATAAAAGAACTTATACTAAAATGAGTAATTAGAGGATTAACCTCTCCAAAACACCCGTGTAAGTCAGAAAGAATCCCATCACTGATTATTAACCGACACCAACCTGAGGTCATAATATTAAAAATAGTAAACTAGAAAAACACATTTATTATATCGTTAATCCCACACAGGAGTGTTAATAGGGAAAGATTAAAAGAAAATAAAGGAACTCGGCAAACACAAACTCCGCCTGTTTACCAAAAACATCGCCTCTTGCAAATCCCATATAAGAGGTCCCGCCTGCCCTGTGACATTGTTTAACGGCCGCGGTATTATGACCGTGCGAAGGTAGCGTAATCACTTGTCTTTTAATTGAAGACCCGTATGAAAGGCATCACGAGAGTTTACCTGTCTCTACTTTCTAATCAATGAAATTGATCCCCCCGTGCAGAAGCGGGGATATAACCATAAGACGAGAAGACCCTATGGAGCTTTAAACACTTAAGTTACTATCTTAACTAACAATTAATCTAAAGACTTAACCACTTTAATAGTAATCTAACTTAATGTTTTAGGTTGGGGCGACCAAGGAGTAAAAGAAAACCTCCTTATCGATTAAGTACTTTTACTTGAAAGCCAGAATGACAATTCTGACTAATAGAACATCTAACGAATAATGACCCAGGGCTATACCCTGATCAATGAACCAAGTTACCCTAGGGATAACAGCGCAATCCTTTCTAAGAGTCCATATCGCCGAAAGGGTTTACGACCTCGATGTTGGATCAGGACATCCTAATGGTGCAACCGCTATTAAGGGTTCGTTTGTTCAACGATTAATAGTCCTACGTGATCTGAGTTCAGACCGGAGTAATCCAGGTCAGTTTCTATCTATGTAGATATTTTCCCTAGTACGAAAGGATCGGGAAAATGGAGCCAATGCCCCAGGCACGCTTCTCCCCCACCTGTTGAGACCAACTCAAACAGCTAAGGGGGGTTGGCCGTCTACTAAAGATTTTAGTCGTTAAGGTGGCAGAGCCTGGTAATTGCAAAAGACCTAAGCTCTTTGATTCAGAGGTTCAACTCCTCTCCTTAACCATGTTAAAAATTATTGTCACTCAAATTATTCACCCCCTAGCCTATATTATTCCAGTCTTATTAGCCACAGCATTCCTCACCCTAGTAGAGCGAAAGATCCTGGGCTACATACAACTCCGCAAGGGCCCTAATGTGGTAGGACCGTACGGCCTCCTGCAACCAATCGCTGATGGATTAAAACTCTTTACCAAAGAACCAATCCGCCCATCCCACTCATCACATTTTCTCTTTCTAGTCACCCCCACCACAGCCCTAACCCTAGCCCTACTCATATGAATACCCCTGCCTCTCCCCCACTCCATCTTAAACCTCAACCTCGGCTTACTATTCATCCTAGCTATCTCCAGCCTAACCGTCTACACCATCCTAGGCTCTGGCTGAGCCTCAAACTCTAAATATGCCCTAATAGGAGCCCTACGTGCTGTAGCACAGACCATCTCATATGAAGTCACATTAGGCCTAATCCTACTCTCCTTGGTAATTATAACAGGAGGCTTCACACTGCACACATTCAACTTCACCCAAGAAACAGTCTGACTTCTTATCCCAGCCTGACCACTAGCCATAATATGATATATCTCAACCCTAGCAGAAACCAACCGAGCTCCATTCGATCTTACTGAAGGAGAATCAGAACTAGTATCTGGGTTTAACATTGAATATGCAGGAGGACCATTTGCCCTCTTCTTCCTAGCTGAGTACTCAAATATTCTTATAATAAATACACTATCCGTCATCCTATTCATAGGCACCTCCTACAACCCCCTCTTCCCCCAAATCTCAACACTAACCCTTATAATTAAAGCAACCATATTAACTCTCCTATTTCTATGAATCCGTGCCTCCTATCCACGCTTCCGCTACGATCAACTTATACATCTAGTATGAAAAAACTTCTTACCACTCACATTAGCCCTCATTTTATGACACATTACACTACCAACCTCAATAGCAAGCCTCCCACCACTCACCTAAGGAAGCGTGCCTGAATTAAAGGATCACTTTGATAGAGTGAATTATGAGTGTTAAAATCACTCCTCTTCCTTAGAAAAACAGGACTTGAACCTGTCCATTAGAGATCAAAACTCTATGTACTTCCATCTATACTACTTCCTAAAGTAAAGTCAGCTAATTAAGCTTTTGGGCCCATACCCCTACCATGTTGGTTAAAATCCTTCCTCTACTAATGAACCCCTTAGTATTATCCCTCCTCCTCTTAAGCCTAGGCCTAGGTACCACAATCACATTTATAGGATCCCATTGACTTCTAATCTGGATAGGACTAGAAATTAATACAATAGCTATTATCCCCCTAATAATTCACCAACAACACCCTCGTGCAGTAGAAGCCACCACTAAATATTTCTTAACGCAGGCAACAGCCTCTGCACTTCTCCTGTTCGCAGGAACAACAAACGCCTGAACAACCGGGCAATGAAACATCACCGACATGCTTTCACCAACCTCTGCCACACTAATTACACTAGCCTTAGCTTTGAAAATCGGCCTAGTTCCCATACACTTCTGGTTACCAGAAGTCCTCCAAGGACTAAACCTAACCACAGGACTCATCCTTTCAACATGACAAAAACTTGCTCCATTTGCCATCCTCCTCCAACTTTATCCCCTCCTCAACCCAAACATCCTTATAACTTTAGGAATTGCCTCAATCGTTCTAGGAGGGTGAGGAGGCCTCAACCAAACACAGCTACGAAAAATCCTAGCATACTCTTCAATTGCCCACCTAGGATGGATGGTCACTATTATCCACTTCGCCCCTAACCTCACCTTACTAAATCTTACCCTTTACATTATCATAACAACCTCAATATTTCTTTTATTCAACACACTCAATTCAACAAAAATTAACTCAATCTCTGTATCAGCCACTAAATCCCCACTACTCTCACTCATCTCCTTACTCACCCTACTCTCATTAGGCGGCCTACCACCCCTCTCAGGATTTATACCAAAATGACTCATTCTACAAGAAATGACCAAACAAGACCTCCTACTCCCAGCCACCATTATAGCCCTAGCTACCCTCCTCAGCTTATTTTTTTACCTACGTCTCTGTTACATAATGACCCTCACCATCTCCCCCACCCCTATCTTCCTCCTTTCCTCATGACAAACAAAAATCACAAAAACAAATATTCTGCTTACAATCACTGCCTCACTCTCCCTCCTCCTCCTTCCCCTAACCCCCACACTACTAATATTACTCACGTAAGAAATTTAGGTTAACAAGACCAAAAGCCTTCAAAGCTTTCAGTAAGAGTTAAAATCTCTTAACTTCTGATAAGACTTGCAAGACTCTATCTCACATCCTCTGAATGCAACCCAAATGTTTTAATTAAACTAAAGTCTTCTAGATAAACAGGCCTTGATCCTGCAACATCTTAATTAACAGCTAAGCGTTCAATCCAGCGAACTTTTATCTAGGCTTCTCCCGCCGTAGGGTAAAAGGCGGGAGAAGCCCCGGGAGATCCTTTCATCTCCGTCTCAGGATTTGCAATCTTGTGTAAACTTTACTACGGGACTTACTGGTAAGAAGAGGACTTTAACCTCCCTTCACGGAACTACAGGCCGCCGCTTAGCTCTCAGCCATCTTACCTGTGGCAATTAATCGTTGATTATTCTCTACTAATCACAAAGATATCGGCACCCTTTATTTAATTTTTGGTGCCTGAGCAGGCATAGTAGGAACTGGCCTAAGCCTCTTAATCCGGGCAGAGCTAAGTCAGCCAGGGTCCCTCCTAGGTGACGATCAGATTTATAATGTCATTGTTACAGCCCATGCCTTCGTAATAATCTTTTTTATGGTTATACCAATTATAATCGGCGGATTTGGTAATTGGCTTGTCCCCTTAATGATCGGCTCACCAGACATAGCTTTCCCGCGCATAAACAACATAAGCTTCTGACTTCTGCCTCCCTCTTTTCTTCTCCTCCTGGCCTCGGCCGGGGTAGAAGCAGGAGCCGGAACAGGTTGAACTGTTTACCCCCCACTAGCAGGAAATCTGGCCCACGCTGGGGCCTCCGTAGACTTAACAATTTTCTCCCTTCACTTGGCAGGTATCTCATCCATCCTCGCCTCCATTAACTTCATCACCACAATTATTAACATGAAACCACCAGCGATCTCCCAGTACCAAACACCATTATTCGTGTGATCAATTCTTGTTACAACCGTCTTACTTCTTATAGCCCTACCAGTCCTAGCAGCTGGCATCACCATACTTCTTACAGATCGCAATCTCAATACAACTTTCTTTGACCCGGCAGGAGGGGGCGACCCAATTCTATATCAACACTTATTCTGATTCTTCGGCCACCCTGAAGTCTACATTCTTATTCTACCAGGATTCGGGATAATCTCACATGTAGTTGCCTATTACTCAGGCAAAAAAGAACCATTCGGCTACATAGGCATAGTATGAGCAATAATAGCTATCGGCCTTTTAGGCTTCATCGTATGAGCACATCACATATTTACAGTAGGAATGGATGTAGACACACGAGCATACTTTACATCAGCCACAATAATCATTGCTATCCCAACAGGTGTTAAAGTATTCAGCTGATTAGCCACCCTTCATGGCGGCTCCATTAAATGAGAAACACCACTACTCTGAGCACTAGGTTTCATCTTCTTATTTACTGTTGGGGGTCTAACAGGAATTGTTCTAGCCAATTCTTCACTTGACATTGTCCTACACGATACATACTACGTCGTAGCCCATTTCCACTACGTTCTCTCAATAGGAGCAGTATTTGCCATCATAGCAGGCTTTGTCCACTGATTCCCTCTTTTTTCAGGCTACACACTTCACCCCACATGAGCAAAAATCCAATTTTCAATTATATTTATTGGAGTAAATTTAACCTTCTTTCCCCAACACTTCTTAGGCCTAGCAGGTATACCCCGGCGTTACTCAGACTACCCAGATGCATACACCCTTTGAAATGTGATCTCCTCTATCGGATCCCTAGTTTCACTAGTTGCTGTCATCATTTTACTATTCATGATCTGAGAAGCATTTGCCTCAAAACGTGAAGTGTTGTCCATTGAACTCTCAAATACTAACGTAGAATGACTTCATGGCTGTCCCCCTCCTTACCACACCTATGAAGAACCAGCTTTCGTTCAAGTCCAACAACCCACCTATTAACAAGAAAGGAAGGAATTGAACCCCCATAAGTCGGTTTCAAGCCAACCACATCACCACTCTGTCACTTTCTTGAGACTCTAGTAAAATAATTACACCACCTTGTCGAGGTGGAATTGTGAGTGAAAACCACACGAGCCTTAACCAATGGCACACCCATCACAATTAGGATTCCAAGACGCAGCCTCCCCAATCATAGAAGAGCTCCTCCACTTCCACGACCACACATTAATAATTGTCTTTCTTATTAGCACATTAGTTCTCTATATTATTGTTGCAATAGTAACCACTAAACTGACTAATAAGTATATTCTAGACTCACAAGAAATTGAAATTGTATGAACTATCTTACCCGCTATCATTCTTATCATAATTGCATTACCATCACTACGAATCTTATACTTAATAGATGAAATTAATGATCCCCACATCACAATCAAAGCACTAGGTCACCAATGATATTGAAGTTATGAATATACAGATTATGAAAACTTAGAATTTGACTCCTACATAATCCAAACTGAAGACTTAACTCCTGGACAATTTCGACTTCTAGAGACAGACCATCGCATGGTTGTTCCAATAGAATCCCCCATTCGAGTCCTAGTCACCGCAGAAGATGTCCTTCACGCCTGAACAATTCCAGCACTCGGAGTAAAAATAGATGCCGTCCCAGGACGCCTTAACCAAGCCGCCTTTATTATCTCCCGACCTGGTGTTTACTACGGACAATGTTCGGAAATTTGTGGTGCTAATCACAGCTTTATACCAATTGTAGTTGAAGCAGTACCTCTTGAGCACTTTGAAAATTGATCTTCATTAATACTAGAAGAAACCTCATTAAGAAGCTAACAGGGTTCAGCATTAGCCTTTTAAGCTAAACATTGGTGACTCCCAACCACCCTTAATGACATGCCTCAACTAAACCCAAGTCCATGATTCTTAATCTTTTTATTTTCCTGGCTATTCTTCCTGATTGTCTTACCCCACAAACTAACATCCTACTTACTTAATTATAACCCCACCCCTAAAAATGCTGAAAAACAAAAACCAGAACCTTGAAACTGACCATGATCCTAAACTTCTTTGATCAATTTTTAAGCCCCTCACTAATAGGTTTGCCATTAATTGCCCTAGCAATTATCATACCAGCACTAATCCTCCAAACTCCCTCTAATCGATGACTTAATAACCGCCTGATTACCCTACAAACATGGTTTATTACCCGATTTACCCACCAACTCTTACAGCCACTTAACCTAGGAGGCCACAAATGAGCCACCATTCTTACAGCACTCATACTCTTCTTAATTACTATCAACCTCTTAGGCCTCCTCCCGTACACATTTACACCAACTACACAACTCTCACTGAATATAGCTTTTGCCCTCCCTCTCTGACTAACAACAGTCTTAATTGGCATGTTAAATCAGCCCACCATTGCCCTAGGCCACCTCCTTCCAGAAGGCACCCCCACCCCATTAGTTCCCATCCTCATCATCATCGAAACCATCAGCCTCTTCATCCGACCTCTTGCCCTCGGAGTTCGACTCACAGCCAACCTTACAGCAGGCCACTTATTAATACAACTAATTGCTACCGCAGCTTTCGTATTAATTTCCACCATGCCTACAGTAGCGGCACTAACTTCTATCGTACTATTCCTTCTTACCCTCTTAGAAGTCGCCGTAGCCATAATCCAAGCCTACGTATTCGTACTACTCCTAAGCCTATACTACAAGAAAACGTTTAACTAATGGCCCACCAAGCACACGCATACCACATAGTTGACCCAAGCCCATGACCACTGACAGGAGCCATCGCTGCCCTCCTCTTAACCTCAGGCCTAGCCATTTGATTCCACTTTCACACCATAACACTCCTCCTGCTAGGACTAGCCCTTCTCACCCTTACAGTAGTCCAATGATGACGAGATGTTATTCGAGAAGGAACATTCCAAGGCCACCATACCCCACCAGTTCAAAAAGGACTACGCTACGGAATAATTCTCTTTATTGTATCAGAAGTCTTCTTCTTCCTCGGCTTTTTCTGAGCATTTTATCACTCTAGCCTAGCCCCAACCCCAGAACTAGGAGGCTGCTGACCCCCCACAGGAATCAGCCCCTTAGACCCCTTTGAAGTCCCCCTACTTAACACTGCCGTACTCTTAGCCTCCGGAGTAACAGTCACCTGAGCCCACCACAGTATTATAGAAGGCAACCGAAAAGAGGCCATTCAAGCCCTCACACTTACAGTTACACTAGGCTTATACTTCACAGCCCTTCAAGCCATAGAATACTACGAAGCCCCATTTACTATTGCCGATGGGGTTTACGGAACAACCTTCTTTGTAGCAACAGGCTTTCACGGCCTCCATGTTATTATTGGCTCAACATTCCTATTAGTCTGCCTGCTACGCCAAATTCTCTTCCACTTTACATCAGAACACCACTTTGGCTTTGAAGCCGCCGCATGATACTGACACTTTGTCGACGTAGTATGATTATTCCTCTATGTATCAATTTATTGATGAGGCTCATAATACTTTTCTAGTATAAACTAGTACAAATGACTTCCAATCATTCAATCTTGATTAAACCCCAAGGAGAAGTAATGAATCTCATTACATTATCTATCGCCATCCCCGCCCTCGTTTCCCTAATTCTAGCATTCATCGCATTCTGACTGCCAGCTCTTAACCCAGATAATGAAAAATTATCCCCATACGAATGCGGATTTGACCCCCTAGGGTCTGCACGCCTCCCATTCTCCCTTCGATTTTTCCTAGTGGCCATCCTTTTTCTACTATTTGACCTAGAAATTGCTCTACTCCTCCCCCTTCCATGGGCCGACCAACTCACTTCCCCACTTACCACAACCATATGAGCTTCTATCATTATTATTTTACTTACACTAGGCCTAGTCTATGAATGACTCCAAGGCGGCCTTGAATGAGCAGAATAGGTACTTAGTCCAAAAAAGACCATTGATTTCGACTCAATAAATTATGGTGAAAACCCATAAGTGCCTTATGACCCCAATTTACTTCACAATCACCTCAACATTCATTCTTGGTCTCACTGGACTAGCTTTTAATCGATCCCACCTCCTATCCGCCCTTCTCTGTCTTGAAGGAATAATACTCTCCCTATTCCTTGCACTCGCCATCTGATCTATGACTATAAATTCACCCTCTTTATCTCTAGCACCCATGATTCTACTAACATTCTCCGCCTGTGAAGCAAGCTCAGGCCTGGCTCTCCTTGTAGCCGCCACTCGCACTCACGGGACTGACCATCTCAACAACCTCAACCTTCTCCAATGTTAAAAATCCTTATTCCAACCCTTATGCTACTCCCAATTTCATGAATTTCACCCAAAAAATGAATGTGAACTTCTACTATCTCAAACAGCCTCTTAATCGCCTCACTCAGCCTAATCTGATTTAAATGGGACTTTGAAATAGGCTGAAGTTACTCCAATCTCTTTCTTGGTATTGACCCCCTTTCAGCCCCACTACTTGCACTTACCTGCTGACTTCTTCCACTTATACTCTTAGCCAGTCTTAAACATCTATCCTCTGAACCTCATAAGCGACAACAAATCTATATTTCCCTACTCATTACCCTTCAAACCACCCTAATCATGGCATTTAGCGCAACAGAAATAATTCTATTTTACATCATATTTGAAGCAACACTCATCCCAACCCTTATTATTATTACACGATGGGGCAATCAAACTGAACGCCTTAATGCAGGTATCTATTTCCTATTCTATACCCTTGCAGGCTCCTTACCCCTACTAATTGCCTTACTTGCCCTACAAAAAGACTTAGGTACCCTATCAATACTTATCTTACAGTACCCAAACTCCATCTGCCCCCACTCATGAGCCAGTAAATTTTGATGAGCTGCCTGCCTAACTGCTTTTTTAGTTAAAATACCCCTATATGGTGTTCACCTCTGACTACCCAAAGCTCACGTAGAAGCCCCAATTGCCGGCTCCATAATTCTAGCTGCAGTCCTCCTCAAACTGGGCGGCTACGGCATGATACGAATCATTGTTATACTTGACCCCCTCACGAAAGAAATGGCCTATCCTTTTCTGATTCTAGCAATTTGAGGTATTATCATAACTAGCTCTATCTGCCTACGCCAAACAGATCTTAAGTCATTAATTGCCTACTCGTCAGTCAGCCACATAGGTCTTGTAGCAGCAGCCATTCTTATTCAAACCCCTTGAAGCTTCGCAGGCGCTACAGCCCTTATAATTGCTCATGGACTAGTCTCGTCCATACTCTTCTGCCTAGCCAACACTAATTATGAACGCATCCACAGCCGAACACTACTCCTAGCCCGAGGTACCCAAATTATTCTCCCACTCATAGGAACATCATGATTTCTAGCCAACCTAGCCAACCTCGCCCTACCCCCTAGCCCCAACCTTATAGGAGAACTACTCATCATCTCCTCCCTATTTAAATGATCAAACTGAACTATTATATTAACCGGCACAGGAGTACTACTCACAGCATCCTACTCATTATATATGTTTCTAATAACACAACGAGGCCCCACACCACAACATCTACTCTTCCTAACACCCTCTTACACACGAGAACACCTACTCATGTACCTTCACCTCCTCCCTACAATTCTCATCATTACCAAGCCAGAACTCATCCTAGGATGAACATTTTGTGTTTATAGTTTAACTAAAACGTTAGATTGTGATTCTAAAAATAAAAGTTAAAACCTTTTTATTCACCAAGAGAAGTCAGGAACAAAAAGAACTGCTAATTCTTTCAACCCAGGGTTCGAATCCCTGGTTCACTTAAGCTTTTGAAAGATAATAGCCATCTATTGGTCTTAGGAACCAAAAACTCTTGGTGCAACTCCAAGCAATAGCCATGAACTCAATTATCTTTAACTCTTCATTCTTACTAATTTTCATTATCCTTCTCTACCCCCTACTTATATCCATCACCACCCCACAAGGCTCTGTCAACCACAACTGAGCATCCACCCATGTTAAAACAGCCGTTAAACTCTCATTCTTCATTAGCCTAATCCCCCTGTTCTTATTTCTTGACCAAGGGGTAGAATCCACCACAACCAATTGAAGCTGAATTAACTTAGGACCAATAAATATCAACATAAGCTTTAAATTCGATCTCTACTCCATTATCTTTACACCCGTAGCCCTTTACGTCACATGATCTATCCTAGAATTCGCACTCTGATACATACACACAGATCCAAACTTTAATCGCTTCTTTAAATATCTCCTCCTCTTCCTCATAACAATGATTATCCTTATTACCGCTAACAACCTATTTCAACTATTTATTGGATGAGAAGGAGTAGGTATTATATCCTTCCTCCTAATCGGCTGATGATATAGCCGAGCAGACGCTAATACCGCAGCTCTTCAAGCAGTAATCTATAATCGAATTGGAGATATTGGTTTAATCCTAAGCATAGCATGACTAGCTATAAACCTCAACTCATGAGAAACCCAACAAATATTCATTCTATCTAAAAATACAGACCTAACTTTACCACTACTAGGCCTAGTATTAGCTGCCGCTGGAAAATCAGCACAATTCGGCCTCCATCCATGGCTGCCCTCAGCCATGGAGGGGCCGACGCCAGTCTCTGCCCTACTCCACTCAAGCACAATAGTCGTAGCCGGTGTATTTCTCCTAATCCGACTTCATCCACTAATTCAAGATAATCAACTAATCTTATCAGCTTGCCTATGCTTAGGAGCATTAACAACTCTATTTACAGCCACCTGTGCCCTCACCCAAAACGATATCAAAAAGATCGTAGCCTTCTCCACATCCAGCCAACTAGGCCTCATAATAGTAACTATCGGACTAAACCAACCCCAATTAGCCTTCCTCCATATCTGCACACACGCCTTCTTCAAGGCCATACTCTTTCTTTGCTCAGGCTCCATCATCCACAGCCTAAACAATGAACAAGATATCCGAAAAATAGGCGGACTTCATAAACTACTTCCATTTACTGCCTCATCCCTCACAGTGGGTAGCCTTGCCCTAACAGGAATACCTTTCCTTTCTGGCTTCTTCTCAAAAGATGCCATCATCGAAGCCATGAACACATCTAATTTAAACGCCTGAGCCCTAACCATAACCCTCCTAGCCACCTCCTTCACCGCCATCTATAGCCTTCGACTCATCTTCTTTACACTAATAAATTCACCACGTTTCCTTCCCCTCATACCCGTCAATGAAAACAACCCACTAGTATTAAAACCCATTAAACGTCTAGCCTATGGAAGCATCTTAGCTGGCCTACTCATCACCCTTAACATATCACCCACCAAAACACAAATTCTAACAATACCACCCATCCTTAAACTGTCGGCCATCCTAGTAACAATTATCGGTCTCCTCTTAGCACTAGAACTATCTAATTTCACCAAACACCAATTTAAAATCCACCCAACCCTGCCTACCCATAACTTCTCCAACATACTAGGCTTTTTCCCACCAATCATTCACCGCCTCTATCCTAAAATCAGTCTCTTCTGGGCTCAAACCATCTCCACCCACCTGATTGATTTAACATGAAATGAAAAGGTAGGGCCGAAAAACAAACTAATCCAGCAAACAACAATAATTAAACTTCTCACTCTACCTCAACAAGGTTTTATTAAAATTTACTTTATAATTCTTTTCCTCACACTCACCTTGGCCGTCCTAATCACGATCTAAACCACACGCAGTGCCCCTCAAGAAACACCACGAGTCAACTCTAACACAACAAACAAAGCCAAAAGCAATATTCAACCGCCTAACACCAACAAATATCCCCCGTGAGAATATAATAAAGCCACACCACTAAAATCGCCACGAACCACCTCTAAACCATTAATCTCATCACCCCCAAACCATCCTCACCCCCAATCACCCACAAAATACTTATTAATGTATGTCAAAATCCCAACATAAAACAAAACATAAATAAACACAGATCAATCCCCTCACGACTCTGGATAGGGCTCTGCAACAAGTGCCGCAGTATAAGCAAATACAACCAACATCCCCCCTAGATAAATTAAAAATAAAACTAATGATAAAAAAGAACTTCCAGAACTCACCAATAAACCACACCCCACGCCAGCAGAAATTACTAAACCAAGAGCCGCGTAGTAAGGAGATGGATTTGAAGCCACTGCTACTAAACCTATAATAAAACCCAACATTATAATAAATACTAAATAAATCATAAATTCCTACTTAGATTTTAACTAAGACCAGTAATCTGAAAAACTACCGTTGTTATTCAACTACAAGAACCTAATGACCACAAATATTCGTAAAACCCACCCGCTATTTAAAATTATTAACAGCTCACTCATCGACCTCCCCGCCCCAAGTAATATCTCAATCTGATGAAACTACGGCTCACTACTGGGACTCTGCCTCATCATTCAAATCCTCACCGGTCTATTCCTAGCCATACACTACACCCCGGACATTTCATCCGCCTTCTCATCAGTTGTCCACATCTGCCGAGATGTGAATTACGGCTGACTTATCCGTAATATTCACGCCAACGGGGCCTCCCTCTTCTTCATCTGTATCTACCTCCACATTGCCCGGGGGTTCTACTACGGATCTTATCTAAATAAAGAGACATGAAACATCGGAGTTATCCTGTTATTTCTACTAATAGCCACAGCCTTCGTAGGTTATGTTCTTCCATGAGGACAAATATCATTTTGAGGCGCAACAGTCATTACAAACCTCTTATCAGCCTTCCCTTATATCGGTGACATCCTAGTCCAATGAATCTGAGGAGGCTTCTCAGTTGACAATGCCACCCTCACTCGGTTCTTTGCCTTCCACTTCCTATTCCCATTCCTAATTGCTGCACTCACACTCCTGCACCTCCTATTTCTTCATGAAATAGGATCCAACAACCCCACCGGACTTAACTCAAACACAGATAAAATCCCATTTCACCCCTACTTCTCCTACAAAGACCTCCTAGGCTTCTTCATCCTTACACTACTACTCTCGCTCCTTGTCCTATTCTCACCAAACCTACTGGGGGACACAGAAAACTTCATCCCAGCTGACCCACTACTTACTCCACCTCATATTAAACCAGAGTGATACTTCCTATTTGCTTACGCAATTCTACGCTCCATCCCCAATAAGTTAGGAGGCGTCCTTGCCCTCTTATTCTCAATCCTAATCCTTATACTAGCACCCATACTCCACACATCCAAACAACGAAGTACCATATTCCGCCCTATCACCCAAACCCTATTCTGAACACTAGTCACCGATACAATCATCCTAACATGAATCGGAGGCCAACCAGTAGAACAACCGTTTATCATTATTGGACAAATTGCCTCAATTATCTATTTCCTCTTATTTCTCATTCTTCTTCCACTTGCCGGCTGGTGAGAAAATAAGATTCTTAACCTTTAACCTGTTCTGGTAGCCTAAAACCCAAGGCATTGGTCTTGTAAACCAAAGATTGGAGGTGAAATTCCTCCCCAAAACAAACTGAGTTCAGGAAAGAGAGGGTCGAACTCCCACCCTTGGCTCCCAAAGCCAAGATTCTGCTTAAACTACCTCCTGAAATAAACCAGCGTTAGCTGGTCCTCAATTTTCGTATATATAGTCAGATATACATTTATATTATTAGGTCCACATAGATCTAATATAATACATATATAGTACTATGTATAATACTCATTAATCGACTGTCAACTATTTCATTACATACTATGTATAATACTCATTAGTATATGTCCAACTTAAGCAATATATATAATTTTTAACCCACATATTTATGATCTTTAAACATTTTTATGAAATCAGATTATGTTCATAATGTAATCTAGTCCATGAATATATATATAGTACTATATACATTCCACATTTATTGATTATCCACTATTTCATTACACATGTGTGTATGATACCCATCGCTCAAGATTACAGTTATTCCATAGCATAAAATTCTTAATACTTATTTATATTACTTTCAACAAAGCCATTGCTAATCATCCACTCAATTACCCCATTCCATTCCTAACCATAAATCTGACGCACTCATATTCTTATTCATAAATACTATTGACTGTCCACTAACGGTCACGGCTGGCGAGAACCGACCAATACCCTAATATATCCCCCTTTGCACGGTTTGTGGTACTGATATTTATTATCCCCCTAATCTTGCTCAAATGTTCGCATTTGGCACCCTTGTAAGGCATACGTCTGTTCATCGCGTCAGCCTGAAATCACTCTAGCTCCCTCGATTGTCATTCCGACTCTTAATCGTCTCAAGATTTCCAGTCCTCCCAGTTTTTTTGGGGGGATGAAACAATCACTTGCCCTTCAGAAAAGCCTGTTTGGCAATGAATTGGTATATCTCGTTAAATTTTCGTGAGCCCCCCAGGCTTTTCCTGTTCGGGTACGGCCGGTACACCAAGTTAAATTGGTCCTATACTCGACATAATATCACTAACACCTCGCTACTTCTTTCATTCGCCGGTCTTATATCTATCAAGATAAGGCAGTAACTTACAAAAAAGACCCATTATTCAGTTTAACCCCCATCCATAGATATGAATAATTGAATATAAATTTAATAAAGACCTTTTATTAAACCTCATACTATTAAGAGTTAACTGTTGATTAATGGGAAAAACTAAGAATTTTTAACCCCAAACATCTATATATAGGCATATATTATATTATATAGGTGCCCCCGGGTCGGGAAGGAAAAAAAAAAAGCCAATACATTTTTTTGGGAAAAACCCCCCCACCCCCCTAATATACACAGCTATCTCGAAAAACCCCGAAAACGAGGGCTAATGTATATCTTTTTGCATTGACATGTGGAAAATTTTGTCATATATATAGTGTAACACTATATGACAC